GCTAATCTGGATTCCCACAAAGAATACTTTTTTCAATACTCACACTCCTTATTAGATTAGTTAATAATCCTATTGATTGGATTTTTATGTTTATTCGGACAGGAAAAAGATATTCAAATAAATAAAGAATTTTTCAGAATTTTTCATCGAATGACTATTCATCTATTGTATTTTCATGCAAAGCAAATAGGGGGCAAGAAAACTCTATGGAAAGATGGTGGTTCGATTCAATACTGTTTAAGAAAGAGTTCGAACACAGGTGTGGTCTAAGTAAATCAACGGGCGGTCTTGGTCCTATTGAAAATACCAGTGAAAGTGAAGATCCGAATAGAAATGATATGAAGAAAAATAGTCATAGTTGGGGTAGTCGTGACAATTCTAGTTACAGCAATGTTTATTATTTATTCGGCGTCAAGGACATTCGGAATTTCATCTCTGATGAAACTTTTTTAGTTATGGATAGAAATGGGAACAGTTATTCCATATATTTTGATATTGAAAATCATATTTTCGAGATTGATAGTGGTCATTTTTTTCAGAGTGAATTAGAAAGTTATTTTTATAGTTATTGGAATTTTAGTTATCTAAATAATGGATCTAACAATGACGATCCTCACGATGATCATTACATGGATGATACTCAATATAGTTGGAATAATCACATTAATAGTTGTATTGACATTTATCTTGAGTCTCAAATCTTTATTGATACTTACATTGTAAGTGGTAGTGACAATTCCAGTAACAGTTACATTTCTCGTTCCGTTTGTGGTGAAAGTAAGGGGTCCGATATAAGTACCAGCACGAATGGTAGCACTATAATAGAAAGTTCCAATGATCTGGATGTAACTCAAAAATACAGACATTTGTGGGTTCAATGTGAAAATTGTTATGGATTAAATTATAAGAAAATTTTAAAATCAAAAATGAATCTTTGTGAACAATGTGGATATCATTTGAAAATGAGTAGTTCCGATAGAATCGAACTTTCGATCGATCCGGATACTTGGGATGCTATGGATGAAGACATGGTTTCTTTGGATCCCATTGAATTTCATTCGGAAGAGGAGCCTTATAAAGATCGTATCGATTCTTATCAACGAAAGACAGGATTAACTGAAGCCGTTCAAACAGGTATAGGCCAATTAAACGGTATTCCCATAGCACTTGGGGTTATGGATTTTCAGTTTATGGGGGGTAGTATGGGATCCGTGGTTGGGGAGAAAATAACCCGTTTGATTGAGTACGCTACTAACAAATTTCTCCCTCTTATTATAGTATGTGCTTCCGGGGGGGCGCGTATGCAAGAGGGAAGTTTGAGTTTAATGCAAATGGCTAAAATATCTTCTGCTTTATATGATTATCAATCAAATAAAAAGTTATTCTATGTACCAATTCTTACATCTCCTACTACAGGGGGGGTAACTGCGAGTTTTGGTATGTTGGGAGATATCATTATTGCCGAACCCAATGCCTATATTGCATTTGCGGGTAAAAGAGTAATTGAACAAACATTGAATAAAACAGTACCTGAAGGTTCACAGGCGGCTGAATATTTATTCCAGAAGGGCTTATTCGATCTAATCGTACCACGTAATCCTTTAAAAAGCGTTCTGAGTGAGTTATTTCAGCTCCACGCTTTCTTTCCTTTGAATAAAAATTCAATAGAGCATTAAGTTCCTTTTTTTATTTGTAGCAAACAAGTAGTTAGTTTATCAGAATCCAAGTAAAACGAATATGAATGGGGTTTCTTTGTTGACATAAGATCTAAATTGTAAAAATAAATCAAAAGTTGTGGATAACTCCTTTTTATCTATATTCTTGATTACTAATTCAGTTAAGAGGCCTCTATCAACAAGAAAAATAGTGAATTCTTATTTTCGTTAAATTCTAGGAAAATAAAAAATTTTTGTTCTACGTCTTACGTATGTATATATAATCCAAATATAGAATTATAGAATATAGAAACTATAGATATGATATATGCTTTTGTACCTTCTATACTCACTTAGATATATACTTAGCTTTATACTAACTTTATAATATTAAATCTTTATCTTTATAATATTAATATAAATAATAACAGATACAAATAGTAAATTGAGGTATCCTTTATATGACAACTTTCGACTTTCCCTCTGTTTTGGTGCCTTTAGTAGGCTTAGTATTTCCGGCAATGGCAATGGCTTCTTTATTTCTTCATGTTCAAAAAAATAAGACTGTTTAGATCTGATGGGCCCAACTCTGATCCATTTTTTTTTTCAAAACTAAGACTTGTATCATAACGCAGATACCTATTTAGTGTAAGAAAAGAAGGTATAACATGCGGCGCTTCCGTCGAAAAGGGGCTCTTTGGCCTGTAGAAAGATGATACGGGGGTAAAGTAATTCTATCTATTTGAAAAAATCTCAGGATCGCCGGATGGCTGAACTGTAAAATCGGTACATCTATATGTATATTGATGGGATCATACGAAGGGTATTTTTTTTTTATTTTAGATCTAACCAATTTGATAAATTACTCTTAAAGGTTCACATCAAAATAGTACTAGTTGATGAGAGTTACTTCGGAAACAAAAAGAGTAAAGTCTAGGGTATTCTCTCAATTCCAATAAAACGAAACCAGATCAAGTATGAGTTGTCGATCAGAACATATATGGATACAACCTATAACGGGGTCGCGAAAAACAAGTAATTTCTGCTGGGCCATTATCCTTTTTTTAGGTTCATTAGGATTCTTATTGGTTGGAACTTCCAGTTATCTTGGGAGAAACTTGATATCTTTATTTCCGTCTCAGCAAATCCTTTTTTTTCCACAAGGGATTGTGATGTCTTTCTATGGGATCGCGGGTCTCTTTATTAGCTCCTATTTGTGGTGCACAATTTCGTGGAATGTAGGGGGTGGTTATGATCGATTCGATAGAAAAGAAGGAATGGTGTGTATTTTTCGTTGGGGATTCCCTGGAAAAAATCGTCGCATCTTCCTCCGATTCCTTATAAAGGATATTCAGTCCGTCAGAATAGAAGTTAAAGAGGGTATTTATGCTCGCCGTGTCCTTTATATGGATATCAGAAGCCAGGGGGCCATTCCCTTGACTCGTACTGATGAGAATGTTACTCCACGGGAAATCGAACAAAAAGCTGCCGAATTGGCCTATTTCTTGCGTGTACCGATTGAAGTATTTTGAGAAATGAGCTGAGAGAGTGAATGCTTTCTCAGCAGTAAGGAAAAACTAAAGAATCCCCCTTTTCTATACCATAACTTAACTGAAGTTTCTTCATAACGCTCATTCTAGTCAAAGAAGACGTATACGTAACGTAACAACCACAAAACAAAACAGTGAATAGATTCATAAGTTCGATACTTTGTAATAGAACTCATGCATGAGAGAAATATTGGATGGCGTAGAGTCAACTAATGAGGTCGGTTCATTAAAAATTCATAGACGAAATGAAAAAATGTCAAAAAAGAAAGCATTCAACCCTCTTTTATATCTTGCATCTATAGTATTTTTGCCCTGGTGGATTTCTCTCTCATTTAATAAAAGTCTGGAATCTTGGGTTACTTATTGGTGGAATACTAGGCAATCTGAAATTTTTTTGAATGATATTCAAGAAAAAAATATTCTCGAAAAATTCATAGAATTGGAGGAAATCTTTCTTTTGGAGGAAATGATCAAGGAATACTCGGAGACACATCTACAAAACCTTCGTATAGGAATCCACAAAGAAACGCTCCAATTAATCAAGATACACAATGAGGATCATATCCATACGATTTTGCACTTCTTGACAAATATAATCTGTTTCGTTATTCTAAGTGGTTATTCAATTTTGGGTAATAAAGAACTTGTTATTCTTAACTCTTGGGCTCAGGAATTCCTATATAACTTAAGTGACACAATAAAGGCTTTTTCGATTCTTTTATTAACAGATTTATGTATCGGATTCCATTCGCCCCATGGTTGGGAACTAATGATTGGCTTTGTCTACAAAGATTTTGGATTTGCTCATAATGATCAAATTATATCTGGTCTTGTTTCTACTTTTCCAGTCATTCTAGATACTCTATTTAAATTTTGGATTTTTCGTTATTTAAATCGTGTTTCTCCGTCACTTGTAGTGATTTATCATTCAATGAATGATTAAAAAAGGATCTACTTATATTAATCCAATTCAATTCTAACGTTTCTTACTTTGTAGTTGTACAGAAGCAAAGCATGTAAAATCATACTTACTCTTTATTTTTCTACCCATCCCAAAGATTTATTCTATATATTAATATTATTTATTCCAGTAAAATTATTCCAGTAAATAGCAGAATTGCGGATAGGGAACTAGGTTAGCGACCTACCAAATTTATTGTAGACATTTTTGGGCTCAATGGTTGGACCATGCAAACTAGAAAGACTTTTTCTTGGATAAAGGAACAAATTACTCGATCCATTTCCGTATCGCTCATGATATATATCATAACTCGGCCATCCATTTCAAGCGCATATCCCATTTTTGCACAGCAGGGTTATGAAAATCCGCGAGAAGCGACTGGTCGTATTGTATGTGCCAATTGCCATTTAGCTAATAAGCCCGTGGATATTGAAGTTCCACAAACGGTACTTCCAGATACTGTATTTGAAGCAGTTGTTCGAATCCCTTATGATATGCAACTAAAACAAGTTCTCGCTAATGGTAAAAAGGGTGCTTTGAATGTAGGGGCTGTTCTTATTTTACCAGAGGGTTTTGAATTAGCTCCTGCTGATCGGATTTCCCCCGAGATAAAAGAAAAGATAGGCAATCTGTCTTTTCAGAGCTATCGCCCCAATAAAAAAAATATTCTTGTGATAGGCCCCGTTCCTGGTCAGAAATATAGTGAAATAACCTTTCCTATCCTTTCCCCGGACCCCACTACTACGAAAGAGGTTCACTTCTTAAAATATCCAATATATGTAGGCGGAAACAGGGGAAGGGGTCAGATTTATCCCGACGGGAGCAAAAGTAACA